TTTCTTCTGACTCTTTTTCAAATTCGATAAATGTTGGTTGATCGTATATTTTATTATAGTTAGATGATTCAGAGGATCATTTCCTATTTGATCCCTTTGAATTCCATATTCGAAGTTGCGATCGGATCGATTCATTAAAAAGAATCGATTCGATACATTTCTTATGTACCCATAGGTGCTATATTGGATTTGAATCAGATTTCGGATCAATCTATATTGATTGACCGCCTCCATTATGTTGTTGCTAGCAAATACCACTATTTTTGGTTTTGGATCATCTTCCAAATCATTCCCGCAGGAGATCCGGACCGATTTTTTTCTGATCCTTCGATAAAAAGATTCATTCTCTTCATAAAAAATAGGAGGTAGAACCACTAAAGATTTCCTTTTCGACTCATCCCTGGAGTTGAATACCTCATTCAAGAATTTTTTTTGATCCAATCCGTAGGAATCAATAGAAAAGGAAAATCCCTTATGATACACCAGATCCGGCTCGGTTATTGATAGAGTGAATAGATCTGCCATTTCTTGAAATCTCTCTTCTGATTCAAAATCGTGGTGTAACGTGTATCCCCCTTTGTTCCGGTCATGGAATAGATGAAATAAATCAAAAAATGGATTTTTGTTCAAGAATGAAATCTTATTGGAACTGTCCATATCCGGTTCATCCCTCGGAACCATATCACATCCCGGATCTGATGAAATAGGATGAATTGAGACGGTATTTTGTAAATACGTAATTATCTTGAATATATCAACCATTTCTTTATTTTCCGATCGCCTGGAAGGGACAAAAGAAACATCTTGTTGTTTCTTCAACAATTTCTGATCTCTAGTGGACCTCTCCGTAGGATTCGAACCCAGATGAAGTTCTGACCATCTGTCAGAGAAAAAAGAACGAATTGATCTTGTAGGATTCCCAAGAAATTCTTCGATTTCTTCCGGAAGCAGATGATTATTCATCTGCTTCTCACGTTCCGTGAATAGCCGGGACATTGAGGAATATTCAGAAAGGCATTTCGGGAATCGATCTGATTCTATCTCTGTTCGTTCCGTTTGAAGAAAGGAAGGATCCCAAAGAATCGATCTTTCTTTTAGTTGCGGAATCTCTGTTTGATTGATCAATGTGTGATATTCCGAATCCTCATTCCTAATGGAATCGAAATGATCTCTGGATTGATCAGAAGATCCTTTCCATTGGCTAGAATCCGTTACTTGAACGAAAATAGATCTTGTGGAATCATATTGAATATTTGACGATACATCCCGTACCTTGCTAAAAAACCGATCCTTGTTTACCAACCACGCATTGTCTAACCAAATCCAATTTTCTCTCGATACGTTCCTCAAAAAATCCGATTCGTGCTGATTCTTCCCCCAACTAACGAAGAGATCTTGGCGGAATTGCCACATATGATATTGAGCACAATTTTGCAAAGAAATACCCCCCTTGTTTCTCGAGAAGAGATGGGAAAGATGCTCAATATCATTTGATTGAATAGTTGCCTCAGCTCCTTGTTGTTTGAAGAAACCCTCCACTTCAATTGGTCTTTTTTCACGAAAAGCAGACATGAGATAACAAATCAAGTGTTTCACTAAGATTTCGAAGAGCTGTCCCGAATTCAAGTTGATTATGTTTCGCTTCTTCCTCGGAGAAAGACGATCAAAGAATTCCCAATCATGGTCCTTGCGGATCGGATCATCCGTATAGGATACAAAAAGAAACTCCAGATATTTGATATCTTTCTCTTTGAATGAGATCTCAATTCCAGCTATGGTTTCATTAGCTATCTTACAACTAGAATCCCTCTTTTTTCCGATCCGGTTCCTCCACCACCGCGAACCCCAGTCAGGCATGATACACTTTTTAGTTATTGGGAGAACCCAAGTACTCTCTTTCGAATCCATGAAACAACTCTCAGGGATCTTTTTCCCTTTTGGAAGATACAGGAGCGAAACAATCAACCTATTGATATTGGAAGACCAAAAAGATTCTTCCAACGTATCATTTCTGGGTCCAATGGAATTCATAGGTATAGGAAGAAGCCCCATCAAATAGAGATTTTTTCTTTCGACCATATTTCGATTGTTAATACAATATATAAGGACCGCTACTACAAGCAGTACTACACCTTTGATCGTGAAATATCGATTGCTTGTTGAACCCTGTGAATCACGCGAAAGTGAAAGTAGGATACTCCAAATTCGGGGGTCAAAGAGTTTCATAAAACGTTCTTGGTGGAAAAAAATGTGAGTGAAAGATCCCGCTGAATCGAATTGGGTCCATGAATCTAAGAAATAGTGGGAATTCTTGATCTCTCTCAATATCTCTCTCAATTCGAAGATCCAGGATTTGAATTGATGTCCTTTCATTGATTCCTCCTAAAGATTTCATTTCAATTGGAATTTGGTTATTCACGATGTACGATGACGATGATCTCTGTTAAGCATCCATGGCTGAATGGTTAAAGCGCCCAACTCATAATTGGCAAATTCGTAG